CAAAACTTTTCACTCAAGATCTCTTGCAGGAAAAAGATAACGTCCAACTTAGAATTGTCAATTATATCCTTTATGGAAACGGAAAGTCAATTCGTGGAATTTTTCACACAAGTATTCAATTAGTTCGGACTTGCTTAGTATTGAATTGGGACCAAGAAAAAAATGGTTCTATAGAAGAAGTTCATGCTTCTCTTGTTGAGGTAAGGGCAAATGATCTGATTCAAAATTTCATAAAAATTGAGTTAGTAAAGTCTAGTCTTTCATATGCGGAAAAAAGGTATGATACGGCGGGTTCGGGATTGATCCCCGATAATGGATTAGATTGCACCAATATCAACCCCTTTTTTTCGAAAGTGAAGATTTCAGTAGTTACTCAGCATCAAGTAACTATTGGTACATTGTTGAATCAAAATAAGGCTTTGATAATTTTGTCATCATTCAATTGTTCTCGAGTTGGCCCATGTCCATCCAATGGTTCAAAATATAACATCACAGCAAAAGAATTTAATCCCATAATTCTAATTAGGGATTTGTTGGGTCCCCTAGGTACTATTGTATCTAAAATAGTGAACTTTTATTCAGCTTACTATTTAATAACTCATAATCAGATCTTGGTAAACAAATATTGGATACTTGATAATTTGAAAGCGACTTTCCAAGTACTTGAAGTACTTAAATACTGTTTAATAGATGAAAATAGAAGGATTTATAATCCCAACCCGTGCAATACCATCATTTTGAATCCATCCCATTTGAATTGGTGCTTTTTACATCACAATTATTGTGAAGAAACAGCCACAATAATTAGCATTGGACAATTTATTTGTGAAAATCTATGTCTAGTTAAATATGGGACACATATAAAAAAATCTGGTCAAATTTTAATTGTTCATGTTGATTCCTTAGTTATAAGATCAGCTAAGCCGTATTTGGCTACTCCAGGAGCGACTGTTCACGGACATTATGGAGAAACCCTTTCTGAAGGAGATACATTAGTTACATTTATATATGAAAAATCCCGATCTGGTGACATAACGCAGGGACTTCCAAAAGTGGAGCAAATCTTAGAAGTGCGTTCGATTGGTTCAATATCGATGAACCTTGAAAGGAGAGTCGAAGGTTGGAACGAACGTATACCAAGAATTCTTGGAATTCCTTGGGGATTCTTAATTGGAGCTGAGCTAACTATAGCCCAAAGCCATATCTCTTTGGTTAATAAGATCCAAAAGGTTTATCGATCTCAAGGGGTGCAGATTCATAATAGACATCTAGAAATTATTGTACGACAAGTAACATCAAAAGTGTTAGTTTCAGAAGACGGAATGTCTAATGTTTTTTCGCCTGGAGAATTAATCGGATTGCTGCGAGCAGAACGAGCAGGGCGTGCTTTAGACGAAGCGATCTGTTATCGGGCAATTTTATTAGGAATAACGAGGGCGTCTCTGAATACTCAAAGCTTCATATCTGAAGCAAGTTTTCAAGAAACTGCTAGAGTTTTAGCAAAAGCTGCTCTACGGGGGCGTATTGATTGGTTGAAGGGTCTGAAAGAAAATGTAGTTCTGGGGGGAATTATCCCTATCGGTACCGGATTTAAAAAATTAGTGCACCATTCAAGGCAAGACAAAAACATTCATTTTGAAATAAAAAAGAAAAATGTATTCAAGTTGGAAATGAGAGATATTTTGTTACACCATCGAGAATTTTTTTGTTCTTGTAGCCCAAAGAATTTCCATGACACATTAGAAAATTCATTTACGCGATTTCATAATTCCTAAGCAGAGATTTTTTCTTTTTCCTTTCTAGTTTTGTTAAATAAAAAAATGAAGTAAATAATAAATAAAAATTACGGACTATGTATCAATGGCCAACCTCGTTATAAGGTTCCGTAGGAACAATTAGTTATTTCTAAAAAAAAAAAAAGAGAAAGCGCGGGAAAAATGACAAGAAGGTATTGGAACATCCATTTGGAAGAGATGATGGAGTCGGGAGTTCGTTTTGATCATGGTACTAAGAAATGGAATCCTAGAATGGCCCCTTACATTTCTGCAAAGCGTAAAGGTATATATATTACAAATCTTACTAGAACTGCGCGTTTTTTATCAGAAGCCTGTGATTTTGTTTTTGATGCAGCAAGTCGAGGAAAACCTTTTTAATAGTTGGTACCAAAAATAAAGCAGCGGATTTAGTAGTCTCAGCCGCAACAAGGGCTCGATGTTATTATATTAATAAAAAATGGCTCGGTGGTATGTTAATGAATTGGTCCACTACAGAAACGAGACTTCATAAGTTCAGAGACTTAAGAGGAGAACAAAAGATGGGGAAACTCAACCGTCTCCCTAAAAGAGATGCAGCAATGTTGAAGAGAAAATTATCGACTTTGCAAACATATCCGGGTGGGATCAAATATCTGACTGGGTTGTCCGATATTGTAATCATCGTTGATCAGCAAAAAGAATATACAACTCTTCGAGAATGTGTCATTTTAGGAATTCCAACAATTTGTTTAATCGATACAAATTGTGACCCGGATCTCGCAGATATTTCGATTCCAATCAACGATGACGTTATAGCTTCAATCCGATTGATTCTTAACAAATTAGTATCTGCAATTTGTCAGGGTTGTTCTAGCTATATAAGAAGTCATTGATTATGATTATGTTATGATTAAGAATAATAAGATTAGTTAATTATTTTGATTTCTTAGATTGGTTACTATTCTTGTCTTGCATTTTTAAAAAGAGATAAAATGGGATATTATGTTATGTGATTTCTTGGTATTTTAAATATATGATTAATGATGAAAGTAGATAAGTTGAAAAAGAGATGGTTGAATCAAAATAATTTTTTTTCTTTAAGTTTTATTTCTGTCAGAGGGCAATATGAATGTTATACCATGTTCCATTAAAACACTCAAAGGATTCTACGATATATCAGGTGTAGAAGTAGGCCAACATTTATATTGGCAAATAGGAGGTTTACAAATTCATGCTCAAGTACTTATCACTTCTTGGGTAGTAATTGCTATCTTATTAGGGTCAGTTATCATAACTGTTCGGAATCCACAAACTATTCCTACCGACGGGCAGAATTTCTTTGAATATATTCTTGAATTTATTCGAGACTTGAGTAAAACTCAGATTGGAGAAGAATATGGGCCTTGGGTTCCCTTTATTGGAACCATGTTCTTATTTATTTTTGTTTCTAATTGGTCTGGAGCTCTTTTACCTTGGAAAATCATACAGTTACCTCATGGAGAGTTGGCTGCCCCCACGAATGATATAAATACTACTGTTGCTTTAGCTTTACTCACGTCCGTGGCATATTTTTATGCGGGTCTTACCAAAAAAGGATTGGCTTATTTTGGAAAATACATTCAACCAACTCCAATCCTTTTACCAATTAACATCCTAGAAGATTTCACAAAACCCTTATCTCTGAGTTTTCGACTTTTCGGAAATATATTGGCGGATGAATTAGTAGTTGTTGTTCTTGTTTCTTTAGTACCTTCAGTAGTTCCTATCCCTGTCATGTTTCTTGGATTATTTACAAGCGGTATTCAAGCTCTCATTTTTGCAACTTTAGCCGCGGCTTATATAGGGGAATCCATGGAGGGTCATCATTGATTAGTTTTCAAAAAAGTCTTCTTTTTTTAAGCTTACCCCGCAATGCATGGTTCAAGAAAATATACTTGGTTCGGTAACATATACATATATAGATATAAATAGGAAATCCATATGTATATATGACTAGAGTTCTAAGAGGAAAGATAGACGATATTACGAAGGATGGGTTAGGGAGATCACACTAGATATATGTCTATATGTAATGTCTATAAATCCAGCTACAGTTCCTGTATATTTTTCGACGAATTATTCTAGAATCTGATTCAATAAAAAATGCGGGCGGTTTCCGTTATGAAAGAAACAAATGTATATGTGATAGTATATATATATTAGTTATATAGGGTTTATCCCTATCTATATATTTTTTTTTGAAGTTTTAGTTACTTCGATTCGATATTTTTTAGTGATCAAATAAGGTTGATTGTATCATTAACCATTTTTTTTTGGTGCGAGGAACCTATCATCATGAATCCACTGATTTCTGCCGCTTCCGTTATTGCTGCTGGATTGGCCGTAGGGCTTGCTTCTATTGGACCTGGAGTTGGTCAAGGTACTGCTGCAGGCCAAGCCGTAGAAGGTATTGCGAGACAACCAGAAGCAGAAGGAAAAATAAGAGGCACCTTATTGCTTAGTCTAGCTTTTATGGAAGCTTTAACCATTTATGGGCTCGTTGTGGCATTAGCACTTTTATTTGCAAATCCTTTTGTTTAATTTCATCCTAGAACGAAAATGTAAAAAAGTGCATTACACACTTTTTCTTATTTTATTAATTCATTGCGGTTTGCTTCTGTGAATTATATCACTACTTCATTCCTACAATTATGTATTTGTTGGAACAATACCCCGGGAAAGACTGATTTGAGGATGACGAATTAGTGGATTTGCTCGCTTTATTCCTTCCCGTCCTTCGGTTAGTACGATGGAATTTTTACTTTTTAGGAAGTGTTGGAGCAGGGGAACTATTTTGCAATTTCTACAAGACCTAGGACCCAACTTAATAAGTATCTTATCGGAAACTTAAAACAAAGAAAAAAATTAAGAAAAAGAAATCGATCAAAAAAGGGCGAGTCAAGTGATACAAAAAGAACTCTGTTCTTTGTTAGTCCTATCTATAAGAGGAGAGCATATGAAAAATGTAACCGATTCTTTCGTTTCCTTAGGCCACTGGCCATCTGCCGGGAGTTTCGGGTTTAATACCGATATTTTAGCAACAAATCTAATAAATCTAAGTGTAGTGCTTGGTGTATTGATTTTTTTTGGAAAGGGAGTGTGTGCGAGTTGTATATTTCAAGAATAGGTTGGACCCAACCGGCTGCATTTTATTTATTTGTGTTATTTATATACATATATTTTTTTTTTAGAATAAGATAAATAGGA